TATGCCACCTGAGCAAAGTTACTTAATAAAATTAATACCCCTCCTACAATATTGAATACACAAATTGCAACAATAACCTTTTTCCTAGCAATAATGTTTAACTCACTATCATTATCCTTAAAAAAAGTTAGGAAAAAAGAAAAAAATAACCTTAAGTAATAAAATAAACTTATAAGAGAGCCTAAAATAAGAAAAAGAAGAACAAATGAAAATGGGCCACTACTAGAGATAAATACTACCAATCACTTAGAAACAAACCCTAAAAGTGGAGGCAAGCCAGAAAGTGAAAGCAAAAGTAGTATCACTACTAATTGATAAACCTTAAAATGCTTAAGCCTTCTTACATCTTTTATAGCCCTAGAATCCTTTAATCACAAGCTCATAAACAACGACGAAGTAATACCGAGATAAATAAGCAAATATAACTTTATACACCACTCTCTATGCAACATAGCAAAAATCATTCACCCTAGATGCCCGATAGATGAATAGGCAAGAAGCGCTCGAATCTGGGTTTGATTTAGACCCCCAACACCGCCGACTAACGCCCTACCTGCACTTATAATACAGAACAACATAAGTAATTCTTTAGTCTCAGCCAACTCACATAAGGAAGCAAGCAAAAATAATGGAGCTAGTTTTTGCCAAGTTGCTAGCAACATACATGAAATCCACGATAAACCAGCTATCACCCTAGGCACTCAATAATGAAACGGGAAGACCCCCAACTTCACACATAATCCCCTCACCAAAATACAAAGACCTAAGGTACCATCCATTCCACATGAAATAACATCCCACCTAAAAGAAGTTCTAAACCCTAATAAACTCCCAAAAATCAGTAAGCTGGAACCTAGTGCCTGAATAATAAAATACTTAACAGCAGACTCACTCTCTGAAATCTTTTTCTGATAAATTAATATAGGCAAAAAACCAATCAAGTTTATCTCCAAACCAGCTCAAATCCCTAATCAATGCACAGAAGACAAAGACAACAACGTACCAAACCTTATAACAAATAAAAACATTAACCCAAATGGAAGACTTGAAAACATAAGAAGAGGGATATAATCGAATTACCCAAAGCAAAGTTAGCAGCCCTGCTTCACTCCAAGTCTCTTCTCCACTATATTATACTAACTACTGAGCTCAGTCTAACGACCCCTCATTCCATTCATGAAAAAGACCAATAACTAAAATCAATAAAAAAATAAATAAACCTAAGACCAAAGCCTTTGACATCTCACCCCTTACACTTATTAAGATAGGGAAAAGCAGTACAATCTCAATATCGAAAATAAGAAAAATAATCGCTAGCAAGAAAAAACGAAGAGAGAAAGGCAAACGAGCAGACTTAACAGGATCAAAACCACATTCAAATGGTGATCTCTTTTCCCGGTCTTCATTCGCCCGTTTAGATAAAACCCATCCTAATAACATTACCACAACAGAGATAACTAAGGCCGCAACACTCCTATAAAAACTTCTTATCATTATAGTACCAGAGATATTTCTTAATCCCATATTAATCAACATCAATGATTTCCGTTCATCCGGCGTAGTACTTTCACCCTAAATGAGTAGGTCATTTACTACAATCTCCTAATTAACAGCTAGGCGCCTCTCTTTGGCTTCCATTTAATAACATTCCAAAAATATAAAAAGGGACTCTCACCCCCAAAATCTGGTCCGAAGCCAGATGCAAATTTCTCGCTTTCTATACTCCACATATTCTATAAACCAACCTAATCATTCTTTTTGACCTGAAAGTCAAAAAACTTATTGTCTGAATGCAAGTCAGATCTTTTAATTTAAAGTACCAAGTCACACTTTCTTAGGAGCATTTCACATTCATGCTGTCTCTAGATTAAAAGTCTAGTACTTAAACTCAGTCACCCAAGAAAATATACTCTAATTCCACCCTTCTTGTTCTTAACATCCTCATCAGTAAATCGAAAGATACAAAAAAAGTCAAACTACATCCACAAAATGCCAGTACCAAGCAGCTGCCTCAAACCCAAAGTGATGACCAGTTGAAAAATGCTGAAGTCAAACTCGAACTAAACAAACTAAAAGAAATGTCCTCCCAATAAGCACATGTAAACCATGAAATCCTGTTGCTACAAAAAAACTAGAACCATAAGCACCATCTGCAATAGTAAACGAGGCCTCGTAATACTCTCCAGCCTGTAAAAAGGTAAAATACATCCCTAAAGCCACAGTTGCAACAAGCCCTTGCAACCCACCAGGTCCATCTCCCTCTATTAAACTATGATGAGCCCACGTCACAGTCACACCAGAAGCCAATAACACCCCGGTATTAAGCAAAGGAACCTCAAAAGGATTCAATGGCACAATCCCAGCGGGAGGTCAACAAGATCCCAATTCTGTTCTTGGAGCCAGCCTCCTATGAAAGTAAGCTCAAAAAAAAGCAAAGAAGAAACAAACCTCCGAAACAATAAAAAGAATTATTCCTCATCGAAGTCCCTTTGAAACCTTAATGCTATGATATCCCTGAAAAGTAGCCTCCCGAATAACATCTCGCCACCATTGAATCATCGTAACTCCAATCAACAAAAGACCTACACCAGCCCTTACAAACCCGTAACCATGGAATCAACCGGCTAATCCAGAAGTTAAAAAAAGAGCACCCATTGAACCAGTTAATGGCCATGGTCTAAATTCGACTAAATGAAATGGATTTCGTGCCATACTTGACCATCCGTTTGGTTACCTAAGAACCACTACTCCAATAAGGCAAAATCTAAATCACTTTTTTGCCAAAAGTGATCGATTTTTAGGCCGTTAGATAAATAAGCATTATATTTTTATGGTTGCGCCACCCTAAAACAAAAATTGTTACCCTAGCATCTTCAGTGCTATGCTCTTACTTAAGCTATCAGAGTTGTTACATAAGTGACTGGGATAATAGTAAAATACTTAGTAATGATAATATTACAAAAAAGTTGAAAGACTTCATTTGTACTTTCTGGTTAGTTAGAGAGAAGCTTGAGGCTATAGCGAAAGCCCCTTGACCCCCCATTACTTCAAGTCAGCCCATGTCAACTGATTTTATTATGTTCGTTCCAATTTTTATGGATAGCTCAGTAAGAGGTTGGGCTGAAATAGGAGCAAGAAATCACATAGTTGAGAAAAAGAACTTTGTTTTGTTCATATTTTTTTGTTCCCGAGTATCATCTCATAAAATAAAAGCAAAGAAAAGCCCTAAAAAAATCACTAATATCGTTATCATTTTAAGATGTGTTGGAAGAATAAAAAGACAGGAGGAAAATTGGGTAAAAATTAGCTGAAAAAATAAGCCACTTGAAATAGCTGCTAGAGTTAGGATACTGATTGCTCAATTTACATAGGAATCCAGGTCTTGTTTAGCATGGTATGAATTTCCTTTGAATGGACTTCATAAACAAGAAGCAGAAAGGCGCAGTGAGTAAGCCCTAGTTATCCCGGTTGCTATGAAGATAAGTAAGACTATAATAAAGCTAACAGGCCTATAGAGTGACAGCTCTAGAATAAGGTCTTTTGAATAAAAACCACTTAGGAAAGGGGCTCCGCATAAAGACAAATTAGCAACATTTATACATGTAACAGTTAACGGAAGCTGAGAAAATAAGGATCCCATGTAGCGGATGTCCTGGTTATTTGCTCTATTGTGAATAATTATTCCGGCACATAAAAACAGTAGGGCTTTAAATAAAGCATGCGTATATAGGTGAAAAAGAGCTAAAAATGGTATAGATATTGCTAATCTTATTATTATAACTCCTAGTTGTCTAAGTGTAGAGAGAGCAATAATTTTCTTAAGGTCGTTTTCGCAATTTGCACCAATTCCCGCTATTAGCAGTGTTAAAACAGAAATAAATAGAAGTCCAGTTTTAAAACCGTGAAATTTTTCTAAAAAAGGAAAGAATCGAATTAAGAGATATACTCCGGCTGTTACTAGAGTAGAAGAGTGAACTAAAGCTGAAACTGGAGTTGGAGCAGCCATAGCTGCTGGTAGTCAACTTGAAAACGGAATTTGAGCTCTTTTGGTTATTGCAGCAATGGTGATAGTTAAGGAAAGTCAAGTACTAAGATAAAAATCTCAAATAGATACTACGAGTCAGTGCCCCTGAAGTACCAAAAGCCCAATTGAAATTAGAATTATAACATCGCCAATTCGATTGGCTAGTACAGTGATTATCCCAGCACCCAAAGATTTTATATTTTGGTAATAAATTACTAAAGCAAACGATACGATACCTAATCCGTCTCATCCTAGGAGTAATGCAGGCAATCTTGGAATAAAAACCAAGAGATTTATAGATAGAACAAACAACATAACTAGCCAGGTAAATCGTTTTAAAAAAGGATCATGGGCTATGTATCTAGAAGAAAACATCATGACGCATCCTGAAATCAAACATACAATATTACTAAATCTAAGACTAATTGAATCTAAAATAATAATAAAAGTTAAATAGCAAGATCTGGCCTGCGAGATAGACCATTCTATAAGGATTCTATTCGATGTTAAAAAGAAAGTTAAGGTTGCTGGAAATAAAATGATTCTATATATCAAAAGAAAAATCGATCTAATTGAAGAAGCTTTTAAGTTATTCATAGGTTAAGTAGGAATTTTTCCTTTATTCAAATCCACAGGCTGACGTTTTAATAATAAACTAACTTAACTAAATTCAAATAGAAAGAAGCTCACCTTTTAAGATTAAGAAGTTAGCTGGTATTCAATGCAAAAACAATAACAAAAAGGTTGGAGATTTAATTGAAGAAAATGGTTTAATGAATTTAGGCCTTCCTCCGTGATGAATTGTAGTAAAAAGATATATACTATATAGGGCAGAAAGAAATCTTATCAATGCTAACGGAAACAAATAATAAGCGGAAGAAAAAATTACGGCAGGGAAAATTATAATTTCCCCCAATAAATTAATTCTAGGTGGGGCAGCTATGTTGATAATACAGAAAAAAAATCATCACATAGTTAGAGATGGTAAAAATATTAATATTCCTTTGTTTAAAAGAAGACTTCGTGTTTGAGTCTTTTCATAAGTGTAATTAGCTAATGCAAATAGGGCTGAAGAACAAAAGCCATGCGATAATATTAAAATAAGTGCACCACTTCATCCTCAGGACCTGTTAGAAAATGCTCCAGCTAATATAAGAGATATGTGCCCGATAGATGAATAGGCAATCAGAGACTTTAGGTCTACTTGCCGAAAACAAATAATTCTAGTAACTATGCCACCTCATATTGCGACAGAAAATAGAATAGCTGATCTATATAATGGAATAAAGTTGAAATACTGAAAGAAGCGCAAGATACCATAGCCCCCTAATTTTAGTAGAATAGCAGCTAATACTATAGAACCAGCTACAGGAGCTTCTACGTGTGCCTTAGGGAGTCATAAATGAACAGAAAACATAGGTAATTTTACTAAGAATGCTGCGAAGACGAGTACACTTAATAGTCTTCATTGCCATAAATTTCTTGTGAAAATGGTGTGTAAACGCAAAGTACTGCTAATTAGCATTTCACCACAAAAAATCTTCTGTCTTGCTCAGAGAATACAGAACAATAAAGGAAGAGAAGCAGCAACAGTATAAATCATTATATATATACCGGCTTGAAGCCGTTCTGGTTGATAACCTCATCCTAAAATAAGCATAAGAGTAGGAATTAACGAGGCTTCAAATAAAAAGTAGAATAGCAAGCTATTTGAGCAAATAAAAGTTGATACTAAAATTAAATTTATCACCATAACTAGTTGTGAAAAAATATTATCATTATTCTTATTTAACTTTACCGATCCTTGGCTAGCAAGCATCATTATCAATGAGATTCATAAAGTTAACGAAATTAGAACAACAGATATTGAATCATATCTTATTAGATACCTTAACCTTTCATAGGAAAAAAAAGGACTAAACAAGTGTATTAGGGAAAGCACTCTTAATAGGGCCAAAGACCAGGATTTCAAATATCAAGATCATTTTTTTCTCATGTAAGAAAATGCTATTAAGACAACCAAATTTGATAGCAAAATTCCTAACATTTATGTATAGAAAATCTAGAAACGTAATCATTACCTTCAGCCCGAATAATTGCCACTAGGATAGCTAAGCCCAAACTTGCTTCGCAAGCCCCTAGAGTAATTAAAATTAACGAGGTTTCACCTATTAGTGAAATATTTCTAGATATAGAAAATATTAAAACAAATAAGCTTATTGTTACGGCTTCTAGTCTTAAAAGAATTCTTAGCAGGTGCTTATATTGTAAAGAAAGAGTTAATATTGAAACTAATACTCCGAAAATTCTTAATATAGTTAAATGAAATGTTCTCATTTCTTTTAATTTAGATTGCAACGATAGCTTAATTTAAAGCATCGGTCTTGTAAGCCGAATATGAATTTAAATGTTCTCGTTGCTGAGATTAACACAGGTTGCGAAACGGATCGAACGTTTTTAATTTGTTTTCAAGACAAATTGCCCCCAGGGAGCAACCATTACAGCTGTTCTAATAATCTAAAATACTGTCTCATGCCTTCTGGACTAATGGATTAATAATGAAATATAAAAAATATAAAGCCGTAAAAACCTGTCCAATTTGCTCATACGGAGTTTCAACAGGGCACCTTCCAATTCATGTTAGCACAAAAAAGATACCAATGTATGTTCAAAAGAGAACTTGGTTTACAGGATAGTATGCTATAGACCGAAACTTAGCCTGATGTGAAAAAGGAAGAATAAATAAAACTAAAATTGAACCAACCAAACCAATTACTCCTCCTAATTTATTAGGAATCGAGCGGAGAATTGCGTAAGCAAATAAAAAATATCACTCCGGTTGAATGTGTACCGGGGTTACTAGAGGATTTGCAGGAATAAAATTTTCGGGGTCAGTTAAAAGTTGTGGAGAAAATAAGGCTAACATTGAAAGTAAAAAAATAACAACAAGAAAGCCAACCAGATCTTTAAATGTATAGTAAGAGTGAAATGGAATTTTTTCACCATCACTATTTAATCCTAACGGATTGTTAGAACCTGTTTCATGTAAAAATAATATATGCAAAATAGCTAAACCTGCAATAGCAAATGGAAGAAGGAAATGAAGTGCAAAAAATCGAGTTAGTGTAGCATTATCAACAGCAAATCCACCTCACACCCACTCTACTAATATTTTTCCAATGTATGGGATAGCTGATAAGAGATTAGTAATTACAGTTGCACCTCAAAATGATATCTGACCCCATGGAAGTACATACCCTAAAAATGCGGTAGCCATAGTGAGAAAAAGTAAAATAACTCCAATATTTCATGTGTGAAGCTGAAGATATGAACCATAATATATTCCTCGTCCAATATGTAAATAAATACAGATAAAAAATCAAGAAGCCCCATTAGCGTGTAAGGCCCGGAGTAATCAACCATAAGTAACATCTCGACTAATATGAATTACAGACCTAAAAGCCAGGTCTACATGCGCCGTATAATGCATAGCTAAAAATAAGCCAGTAGCAATTTGAATCACCAAACATAAACCCAATAAAGACCCAAAATTTCATCAGATAGATAAATTTGATGGGGCAGGTAGATCCACAAAGGCACCGTTTACAACTTTGAAAACTGGATGAACTTTTCGTAAAGGACTTCGCATAAGATAAATAAATTAAACCCTAAATGGCCGCAGAGATGCCTGCTGGTAATAACAAATTTTTGCCACTACAACTAAATTAATTAATAAAACTGTTCCCAAACCGATTAAAATTGAAATTATGTAAGGGGAAATAAGCTCAACTCCATATATTTTTAAATATGCAAATTTACTAAAAGAAAACTCAAACCTAAGATATGAAGAATCCTTTAAAAAGTAAAAATATAAAAAAATAAATAAAAAAGGAAAAATAACAATAAGGGTAACAAGGGGAGCAAGACTGCCAAATAAAACATTTGGGGATAAGGCTGCGACATATGCAAATATTACTAATAAACCACCTACATAAATCAAAAATAGAATATATCCATACCAGGCAGAAATAGTTATGCCACTAACTAGGCACATAAACAACGTTGAAATTATGATAACTAAACCTAAGCTTAGTGGCTGTCTTATCATAGGAAGAATAAGCAAAGTGGAAAAAGTTAATGTAATAATAAGTAGTCTACTCATTCAAGACGCAGGTATCCACCTGATTTTTAGCTTCCAATGCAAATGTTTTATTTAAACTACAATCCTGATTATTAATAAAATATATTAAAACCTAAGAGCGAAACAACCATAAGCGAACATAATGCAACTGGAAGAAAAGCTTTTCAAGTTAACCCTATTAAAAGATCATAACGAAACCGAGGGTAACTCCCCCGAACTCAAATAAAAGCAAAAGCAAAAAATAGAACTTTAAATATAAAACCCAAATCTCTTTCAATAATAAAGAAAGATCTTCCACCAAAAAACAATAAAGAAGAAAATAACCTTATAACCAGGATATTAGCGTATTCAGCCAAAAAAATTAAAGCAAAACCAGCAGCCCCATACTCGATATTAAAACCAGATACAAGTTCCGATTCTCCCTCCGCAAAGTCAAAAGGAGCTCGATTTGTCTCCGCAATACAGGTTGTAAATCAAATTAAAGAGATAGGTAATATAAGAAATCCAAATCATAAGATTTCTTGGGCCTCCTTAATTTCAACAAAATTAAATCTTCCTACTAAAAACAATGGAAATAATAAAATTAAAGCTATACTTACCTCATACGAAATAGTTTGAGCAATAGCACGAAGGCTTCCTAAGAGAGCATACTTAGAATTAGATGCCCATCCCGCCAGTAAAGTCCCATAAACATTTATACCAGATACACATAAAAAAAATAAAATTCCGCACTTAAAATAAGAAAGAGAATAAAGACTTGGATAAAGCTGTCATAATAATAAAGCCAAGATAAATCTAAACACTGGAGCCACGAAATATAAGGAACGATTAGCCCTAGTTGGTTTTGCAATCTCCTTGGTTAATAGCTTAGCAGCATCTGCAATAGGCTGAGGAAGTCCTATTATTCCAACCTTTTTGGTCCCTTCCGCAAACTGTATATATCTCAGCCCTTTACGTTCTAAGAGAGTAAAAAAAGCGACCGCTAGTAAAATACACACATAGGTGAATAGACAAGAAATGATTGTTAAATACATTATAAAGAAAAGAATTTTCATCTTTATATTTAGGGCTTAAACCTAATGCACTTAATCTGCCACCTTTATAACTATATCAAATAAAGGATTTTAACCTATGTCTATTGATCCTAAATCAATTGCATAATTCTTTGCTAATTTGATTTTAAAGTTAAATTATATTTAATCTAATTAAAATATCTTATATGCTACATTGGTCCTTTCGTACTAAATGTAGCCAAAAAATATAAAGATAGAAACTGACCTGGCTCACGCCGGTCTGAACTCAGATCACGTAGAATTTTAATGGTCGAACAGACCAACCCTTAAAGACTTCTGCATCTTTAGGTCATTCTGGTCCAACATCGAGGTCACAAACCTTTTTTTCGATATGGGCTCTTGAAAAAGATAATGCTGTTATCCCTACGGTAACTAATTCCTTTGATCAAAATTACTGGATCAACACAAGTACGATTTATAACTCAGAGGAGGCTTTAATTACTCCTCGGTTGCCCCAACCAAAGTATTTAATAGATTTTCTTTTAATTATATTGATTTACAAAGTCTACTAATTTTTCTGAAGCTCGATAGGGTCTTCTTGTCTTTTAATTACATCTGGACTTTTTCATCCAAAAATAAAATTCTAAATAATCTAATGGAGACAGGTATATTCTTGTCAAACCATTCATTCCAGCCTTCAATTATAAGGCAAATGATTATGCTACCTTTGCACGGTCAGAGTACCGCGGCCGTTTAAAACTCACTGGGCAGGTCCGACTTCGTATTTTAGGCTGACACGAAGCCATGTTTTTGATAAACAGGCAGAATATATATTTGCCGAGTTCCTTCTTACGATTTTATTTTTATACGTCTTTTACAACTTTAAATTCTAATTTCTTAATTCACATTAATATACCATTCAATACTCATCTTAACATAAAATCATTTTATAGTCAAGTTACTAAAATTTCTTTCTTATCCTATTAAGCAAATAGATTATATTAACAACTAGACAATGAATTATAACAAAATCTTTCGCTAGTAGCCATTACTAAGCTTATATTTAAAAAAAAATCAAATGCAAACCTCACGATTATCTTCGAGCTTATCCTCGAAAATCTAAGCAAACCATATTTATAACCATAAAATTTATTTATTACAATCATTAACCATGATTTGGGACACTAATATGTCCTTAGGAAAGAACTAGCTATCACCATGTGCGAATAAAATTTCATATCTATTTTTAATTCTTAAGAAGTTTTTGCCACAACCACCTTTATATAACCTATAAGTCAGAATAAAAATAGCTCACTAGGTTTCGAGACTTCTCATATGCGAATTAATCTAGTTAAGCCATGATACAAAAGGTACAAATTTTAATTATTTCTAATTTCTAGATTTATAAATTCCTTCACAGTACTATACTCATGCAGAAAAATATTAAGTTTCAATCACCTTTACTAAACCTACTAATGTTTTGTACTTCACAGTCTTAAATATTTAGTGATGTAACTGCTATAACTATACTTAAAGACGATTTACTATCTAAATATATTTTCAGTGTAAATGAAATGTATTTTTTATACTACATCTTTCAGCCTAGGAACAATTTCCATTACCCCTACTATGTTACGACTTATCTCATTTTTCAACGAGAGCGACGGGCGATGTGTGCACGTTTCAGAGCCATATTCATTTTGTTTATATAATCAAAATTACTTTTAAGTCCTCCTTTGAGACACTAAATTTCAAGTGTTTTGCGTTATTACAAATGTGTAATTGTAACCCATCCTCACCTTTTCATTAGCTGCACCTTGATCTGACGTTTTAATAAATCTAATTATCGAGCTAACTACTATATTTTAAGAAGTTACCTGACGACGACGGTATACAAACTGAACTCGCTACAAAAGGTTAGGTCTAACGTGGATTGTCGATTACGAGACAGGTTCCCCTAAGAGGTCTAAAACACCGCCAAGCCCTTTGAGTTTTAAACTTTTTATTCGTAGTACTCCGGTAAGCTTAAACTAAATTTACAACTAAAAATAATGGGGTATCCAATCCCAGTTTCCCTTAAAGCTATCATAGATTCAGCATTATTAAATGAATCATATTTGGCATAACTTTCAGTATATAGATTTTACTCCTATACAGAAGGTCTTATGACTGCATATCTTTTGCCTAACTATCTTTTTACCGAAAAAGAATGACTAAATTTCTTGGTTTAACCGCGGATGCTGGCACCAAATTAACCAAATTTTATTTACTAAACTAATACAAGCTCTCGCTTTTCGCTTAATCTTCAACACTGGTGTTAGTGGGTATTTCAGGACATCATGTTCTCTATAACATCCTAGAAAGCCGTGTCTATTTAGCTTTGTGCTAGTTCTAACTTCTGCTTTCCACCTCACCTCTTTCCAAAAAAACCATGTGTATGCATTAGTACACGCCATACCTGAAATCAGAGCCAAGTTTTATTATCTACCTTTATAACCTTCTGCTTACCATTTTTACATGTAAGATTAGTAATCCAATTTAAATTAAGAAAGTTCTTGAGGTGTAAATTGCACATTAGGTTTTCATCCTAAAAGTATAAAAGAATTTTATCTAGAATAAGTCTTTTGAGTATGATTAGTACATTTGCCTTCCAAGCAAAAAGTTTAAATAAATTTAAAAAAGATATCGTCAAATAGCTTATCTAGCGGTGTTAGGGCACTAAGAATTTTGATTTCTTAAGAGAGGTTCAGTACCTCCTGATAAGGTCTTAAGTTATAAAAACTACAGGCCTTCAAAGCCTGAAATAAAGAAGATTCTTTAGTCCTTGCTCATCGTAGTTTATTGTAAAACGTCGACTTGCAAAATCGAAAAAGGATAAAATATCTCGGTGTGTTTGTTTGGTGGCTGAGTTTGAAGCGGTAGACTGTAGATCTATTAACGGAATTAAGTTTCCCCAACAAAAATTATGTAAAATAAGCTAAATATTAAGCTTTTGGGTTCATACCCCAAATATGAATGTAACATTCTTTTACAATATGATAATTTCTTATTTAAGTACACGATATAAATACTAGTGAGGGTGCTCATCCGAGTAAAGAGTAATTAGAAGGCAAAAAATATAAGCCTGAATAAGGCTAATACCGAATTCAAACACCGTATATAATACTTGAATTGTTAATAAAAGAAGAATTGAAAAGAACGATGAAATAAACAACCCTGCTGTTAAATAATTTCCAATTAATGTTAATACAATATGTCCTGCTCTTATATTAGCTGTAAGCCGCACAGATAAAGTGATAGGACGAACCATGATTCTTACCGTCTCAATAAGAACAAGAAATGGATTTAAAGGAGCAGGTGCTCCTATTGGCAGCAACCCAGCAACTACAGATCCTGGGTTATAAGCTACAGCAGAAATAATTAAAGTTAATCATAACGGCAAACCAAGACTTAAAGAAACAACTAGATGACTAGTTGTTCTAAAGACATAAGGAATTAAACCAGATATATTTATTAAGATCAAAAATAAAAATAAACCGGTAATTAAGTTAATAAAGCCCCCTATGTTTAACCCAAAAGAACGGAATACCTGAGAAGTAGCAGTATCTTTAAAAGAATTAATAAAAGTATTTCATCGAGGCTGCATCACCCAAAAAGAAGAGCTAAAAAGAACGATTATAATCAAAGAGAATAACCACATTAAAATATACAACGACATAAAAACTTGATTATTATCATCAAATGAAGAAAAGATATCAACAAGCATTCTTAATTATCAACTTCATTTATTCTCTTCTTTTAGTCTAGTACTAACTAAGCTTCTTCCAGAAAACATAGTTTTTCCTGACCATCAGATCAAAACAGATACTCTAAGGACAGTCACCCAAAATAAAACAAACAACAAAATTCAATTTAAAGGAGATAACTGAGGCATTAAGAGATACTAGTTCTACTAGTAACGTAAGACTGACAATCTTATATTATAATTTAACTAACCTCTCCTAGTCAGAAACATTAATAACCCATTCCATAAAATTAGCTAATGGAATAGCCTCCACGACAATAGGCATAAAAGAATGGTTAGCTCCACAAATTTCTGAGCACTGCCCATAGAATACACCAGGATGCTTAATAAAAAATCCTAGTTGATTTAAGCGACCTGGAATTGCATCCACCTTTACACCTAAGGAAGGAACAGTTCAAGAATGAATCACATCTGCAGAAGTAACTAAAACCCGAATATCTGTCTGTGTAGGCAATACAACACGGTGATCCACCTCAAGCAATCGAAAATCTCCAACCTCAAGTTCATTAGTTGGAATTATATACGAATCAAACTCAATGTTTGAAAAATCTGAATATTCATACCTTCAGTATCATTGATGACCAATCCTCTTAACTGTTAACCTACAGTCGCTAATTTCATCAAGTAAATATAGTAGTCGCAATGATGGAAGAGCTAAAAACACTAAAATAACCGCAGGCACAATAGTTCAAATAGTTTCAATTTCCTGGCCTTCTACCAGTGAACGACAAGTGTATCTTCTTAACATAAGTGAAACGGCCGCATAACCAACTAATCTAATAATCATCACCAAAATTATTATCGCATGATCATGAAAAAAAATTATTTCTTCTATAAGCGCTGATGCCGCATCTTGAAATCCTAGTTGTCCTCATAGACTCATTAATAATATACATCTATTTATGTACCTATATACTATCATGTATACACTTTCCAGATCTTATAACCGATATTATTACAAAAATTTAGCTCTAGTAATTAATACACTAAAATTAAATAGTTACTCACCATTAGACACTTAGACTGTATAATATATAATTAGTTAGCACTATATGATCTTACACATGCACCAGTCTCAGCTCTATTGTGGAAGTCTGCCGGAAGAATATTATCTCACTCTAAAGCTGTCCTTAAATGAGTTCTTCATACAACACTTCGCTGTGAAACTAATGCTTCCCACACAATAACCATAAAATATAATACTGCAACGAAAGAAATTATTGACCCAATCGATGAAACAACATTTCACTTGGTATAGCAATCCGGATAGTCCGAATATCGCCGAGGCATTCCTCTTAGACCTAAAAAATGCTGAGGAAAAAATGTTACATTTACCCCAATAAATATGATATAGAAGTGCGCTTTAGTTCACCGTCTGTGCAACGTAACTCCTCTTAATAAAGGAAACCAATAATTAAATGCCCCAAATAATGCAAATACTGCACCCATTGACAATACGTAATGAAAGTGCGCAACAACATAATAAGTATCATGCAATATAATATCTAATGATGAGTTTGATAGCACAATTCCAGTTAAGCCTCCAACCGTAAATAAAAAAATAAAACCTAAACCTCAAAGCATAGGAGTCTCATATTTGATCTTAGCTCCGTGAATAGTAGCAAGTCACCTAAATACCTTAATTCCTGTGGGCACAGCAATAATTATCGTAGCTGCAGTGAAATAAGCACGCGTATCAACGTCCATTCCAACAGTAAACATGTGATGAGCCCACACAATAAACCCTAAAACCCCAATAGCAAGTATTGCGTAAATCATCCCTAGAGTCCCGAAAGTTTCTTTCTTTGCTGAGTAATGACTAACAATATGAGAAATTATTCCAAACCCTGGCAAAATCAAAATATATACTTCTGGATGTCCAAAAAACCAAAACAAATGCTGATACAAAATCGGATCACCACCTCCCGCTGGGTCGAAGAAGGCAGTATTAAAATTTCGATCAGTTAAAAGCATAGTAATTGCACCAGCTAAAACAGGTAAAGACAATAAAAGTAAAATAGCCGTAATTTTCACAGATCATACAAATAATGAAAGACGCTCAAATTTTATTCCCTGCCATCGTATATTAATAATAGTAGTAATAAAATTTACAGCCCCTAGAATAGAAGACACACCAGCAAGGTGTAAAGAAAAAATCGCTAAATCTACTGATCCACCAGCATGAGCCAAGTTCCCCGCTAAAGGTGGATAAACAGTTCATCCCGTACCTACTCCACTCTCCACAGCAGCTGAAGATAGAAGCAATAAAAGAGCAGGAGGAAGAAGTCAGAAACTCATATTATTTAACCGTGGAAACACCATATCTGGAGCTCCTAATATTAGAGGTACCAACCAATTCCCAAAACCCCCAATTATCATTGGTATTACTAAGAAAAAAATCATTACAAAAGCATGAGCTGTTACAATTACATTATATAGCTGATCGTCTCCGAGTAAAGCACCAGGCTGCCCTAGCTCCGCACGAATCAATAATCTTAAAGCAGTTCCAACCAACCCAGACCACATACCAAACAAAATATATAATGTCCCAATATCTTTATGGTTTGTAGAAAATAGCCATCGCAT